TTATTGGGAATTGAGATTCCTAAATTAATAGTAATATTTCGGGATAGATATTACCTCCCCTTTTCCCTTTTCAAATAAATTAAATTGAAATGATTGAAGTTTTTCTATTTGGAATTGTCTTAGGTCTAATTCCTATTACTTTGGCTGGATTATTCGTAACCGCATATTTACAATACAGGCGTGGTGATCAGTTGGACCTTTGATTAATATTAATTCACATCTCTTTTTTTAACTGACCTCCTCCTTTCTTTAATTTCATTTTTTTTGGGGGGGTCAAAGGTCAAATTCAGATTGCTGTATTTCAGTTCAGTGGAATTTTCGATCTAACAAGACAAGAGCAGAATCACGCTCTGTAGGATTTGAACCTACGACATTGGGTTTTGGAGACCCACGTTCTACCGAACTGAACTAAGAGCGCTTTCTTACCACAACGGAAAAGACTGTAAAGAAGGGGATTCTTTTTTTTATATAGTATAGAACCCCCCAAAAAATTTCAACCCCAATAAATACTTCTTGCATATGTATACTATCATAAAATTGAAAATTATGTATTATGTATGTCCAAATTGAATCGCTCTAAAATTTCTCTCTGGTTACTGCTTCGAGGAGCAATAATAGGTAGGGATGACAGGATTTGAACCCGTGACATTTTGTACCCAAAACAAACGCGCTACCAAGCTGCGCTACATCCCTTTCAACTGGTCTACAGTATCATTGTAGAAAATCCCCGTCTTGTTTTCCACATCCTTATTTTATTTCCATTTCCTTCCTTTCTATGCAAAATGGATCTTGCCATTTCTTCCTCTTGGTCTCATATCATATAACATATAATAATAAATTAATACTTTTCTCGGGAATTCTCAGGCGCAAAGGGACCCGTTTTTTTGCTTTAAGAAAAAGAAATTCTTCTCTACCGAATCATTGCACATGTCAAGTTGAATTGGGGATTCCACACACAAATACAGGTGGTCTTTAACTACATATACATCTCTTACCATAATGTATTACAATATGGAATATAAAAAAAAGAAGGAGGATTCTCAATGCGAGATTTTAAAACATATCTTTCCGTGGCACCGGTACTAAGTACTCTCTGGTTCGGGTCTTTAGCGGGTTTATTGATCGAAATCAATCGTTTCTTCCCAGATGCGTTGACATTTCCTTTTTTTTCATTCTAGTTATTAAAGGGGTGAAGAAGATTAGAGATAGAGTCAAATATTTGTGACTAATCTCTCTTTCCCGTCTTTTTTTTTTTTGAATTAGATAGATTGAATACGGGGAGAAAGAAAAAAGTGGATTCAACCTCAGTTAAATTCGGGTTCGGGTTAAGGCTCCAATTAAATTAAGAATCAAATTAATAATCGAGTTAAAAGAAAACAAAAAGGGAAATGTGACTAGAATAAGAGTATCATGCAATACAAGATACTTAAATGAAATACTGTACTGCGATTAGAAATCGCTTTCGAAATTGTTGTATTACTTATTATTTACTATATTAATTGCAACAAAATCTTTATTTCATAATTTGATTTTGAGTTGTTAGCCACTTCTATTTTTTCGTCCCTTTTCCTTTCTTCTTATTTGCGTCGTATCGGAAAATAGAAACGTTGGGTGAATCAAAAACCCAAAGGAGGTTCATGGCCAAGGGTAAAGACGTTCGAGTAAGGGTTATTTTGGAATGTACCGGTTGTGTTCGAAACGGTGTTAATAAGGAATCAACGGGTATTTCCAGATATATTACTCAAAAGAATCGACACAATACACCTAGTCGATTGGAATTGAGAAAATTCTGTCCGTATTGTTTCAAACATACAATTCATGGGGAGATAAAGAAATAGATATAGATCGAACCGAGTGCTTGGGTGTCACCCTTTCAAGGAACATGAAAAAAATTTAGATATATATTTCTATTATTTCATATATTGAAATAAAAACAACTAAATAAATATAGACAAACCCAATCCTATGAATTTCTTCTATAATTTTTTTTTGATTTGATCGAAATAGTATTTTAGGGATAAGGAATAAACAAATTATGGATAAATCCAAGCGACTCTTTCTTAAATCCAAGCGATCTTTTCGTAGGCGTTTGCCCCCGATCCAATCGGGGGATCGAATTGATTATAGAAACATGAGTTTAATTAGTCGATTTATTAGTGAACAAGGAAAAATATTATCTAGACGGGTGAATAGATTAACCTTAAAAGAACAACGATTAATTACTATTGCTATAAAACAAGCTCGTATTTTATCTTCGTTACCTTTTCTTAATAATGAGAAACAATTTGAAAGAAGGGAGTCAACCACCAGAACTCCTGGTTTTAGGAACAGAAAAAAATAGGCTTACTTTTCAATTGAATCAAAATTCTAATCCGAACTCAAAAACAGACGTGTTGTAAGAAAAAAAAAAGAATCGGGTAAGAGGAATAAATTTTTTTATCGGGCGTGTTCGCTCATTTTGACGACTTTATCATATTATCAGATTTTATCATACTAATTTCTACTCTACCTTCCCGGAGTTCATTCTCCAGAGAATTCCATTTCAAAAAGTTTGGCGGATTCCTTCCAATCCCCTTATTTTATGATCTCGTTGGAAATCATATAAAGACAATTCCTATTTGATATAGCCATTTGTGCAAGGATTTTACGATTAAGAAGCAACTGCCCCTTATACAGATTGTGTATTAATCTACTATAAATATAGGATGCCCCCGCCCCGCGAATTACTGCATTTATTCGAGTGATCCACAAACGACGAAAATCCCTTTTTTTCCTATCTCTATCACGATGCGCCGAAACCAAAGCTCTTATTTTCTGTTGAATAATTGTTCGAGTAAGTCTTGAATGAGCCCCGCGAAAACTTGATGCAAATAAACGCATTTTTGTTCTACGTCTCCGAGCTATATATCCTCGTCTAATTCTGGTCATTGAGTAAATGAAACTTTAATGAATAACTAATGGATTTCCTTTCTTTCAGTTATTCTTTTCCCCCTTCCTAGTCTATTAATAACAAAACGGATTCTTCCAATTTATAAAATAAAAATTCCAATGGCTTTTGCTACTATAACCTTCCCTACCACGCTTTTTTCCTTTTTTCTAGGCATTGGAAAAATAAAAATAGAAATAGCTACAGAAATTGTGGGTTCCATCGTCTCTATGGTTACTTCTTAAACGGTGAGGTCTTCTCTATACACCGGAGCCCTTTCCTTCATTTTATTGGTAACTTGTACAGTTACCACTCTTTGGCTCTACCCATGAATTTTCCAGTAATGGGTCTTTCATAATGAGATATACCTTATACAGTAACGGTATTTAATTATGAAGATTGGTTGGGTAACTGACCTTGTGGGTCCGTTCTTCTAAACAGAATATTTCTACTTTTTAAAATAGGATTTCCCCCGCTTAATGGGTAACTATTTGTTACCAATGGGGAATTCTTTCTCATCTTAAATTGAAAATGCAGGTGATTTAATTTGCACCAATTGAAACCATAAATTTCATACACAATAGAAAGAAGAAAGATATGATAGATCCATCTTTTTTAGATAGTGAATGGAGTTCTTCAATTCTATCCGATTCACCGGTACTGATCATTGATACTGGAAAAATTGTTTTTTCTTTTCTTTTGTTTTGTCTCAGCCCATGATTTAAACGAGTCGCACATACACCCTCGTACATGTTCCTCGACGCTGAGGGCATCCCCCAAGGGCGGGGGATTTCGTGACGTTTCTGATTGGCTGTCTTGGGTTTCTAATAAGTTGTTTAATAGTTGGCATGCTGAATTATACATTATGGGCTGGTTTAGATTGATCCTAACCGGATCATTATGAATTTATTCGATTTCAATATATTAATAGAATATTAAACCCTTAATTAAGTAATTAAGAAGTAAGAAGATAAAATCTTAAATCGTATATTTGCACGAAATCACTGCTATTTTTTATCCAACCGCCACAAAATCAACAATTCCATGAGCTTGGGCTTCTGTTGCTGACATAAAAGTATCCCTTTCCATGTCTTCGGATACAGCCCATAAGGGCTTGCCTGTTCTTTGTACATAAACCCTTGTAAGGATTTCGCGCAGTTTCAGTAGTTCTTCCGCTTCCAGGATAAGTTCGGACGTTTGTGCCTCATAAAAACCGGCAGCAGGTTGATGGATCATTACCCTGATCATATAATATAACACAATCAAAGGTTCCTGTATCTCGCACGAGGAGGCAAGGCGAAGAGATAAAGAATAAAATAAGAAAAAAATAGAATTGAACAACCGTACGGGCATTTTTTTCACATTGCATACGGCTCCACAATGGAAGTTTTTTACCTTTCATCGAAGAAAGAGAAATGTGGGATCTATTATACCCAGATCGGTAAATGATCCAATTACCACCCTTCTTTTTTTTTCGGAGGAGTTCAAAAATACTATGATGGCCCCGTTGCTTTAATATATTTATTTCGTCTGTGATTCAGCAATCCCAAAGTTTCTTTTTTTTTTTTTCGTACTCTTTCATAACATAAATGTTGTTAATAACCTGCCGGTGTGAAAAAAGTTTGTGACGCTGAAATCGACCTACGATAGGTAAGATAAAATCGGAAATACCCTTCCTTTATCTCATACTACTCTTTCGATACATAATCTAATATTTTGAAAAACAATAAAAAATTTGCATATCGAATTCGAAGTGCCATGCTAATATTACTTAATATTAATAATTCATATGGCGAAGGCATAGTCTTCTTTTTTTCTCTTAAATAAAAAACCCATTGGCGCCAAGCGTGAGGGAATGCTAGACGTTTGGTAATTGCTCCTCCGACCAGGATAAAAGACCCCATTGAGGCGGCTAATCCCATGCATATTGTCTGTATATCTGGTCGCACAAATTGCATAGTATCATAAATGGCTATTCCAGGTATTACCCATCCGCCGGGAGAGTTTATAAGCAAATACAGATCCTTGGTATCACTCTCCGAACTGAGATATACAAAAAGACCAATAAGTTGATTCGAAACATTGCTATCAATCGCTTGGCCTAAAAAAATTAATCTTTCTCGATAAAGTCGGTTGATTCGGATAAAATTGTATCCCTTAGGAGCCGTACGGGCACCTTTTGATGCATACGGTTCAACAAAACTAAAACTTGCGAAAAAAAATCAATGTGTAGCTTCCAGCCCTCTTTCTTTTTTTCTAGCGGACTCCTTCTAATGAAGGAAGGGGCTTCTCTTTCATTTTTGAAGAACGATGCGTTTGGCCGGTTTTCCTAAAATATTAGAATATAAAAAACAGTTTTATCGCACTAACTTTTCATTGATGTATTTTTTCATCGAGATCCAATCCAAAAATCACGATGCCATTTTCTTGTTCCTGAATGGGCTTCTTCCATTTTTTTAGGTTTATGCTCTACTCCGAGTAAGGATCCGCCCGATTTTGATTTGCACATATAGGACAAATGACCCCAATACCACGTCTTTGTTTTTTTTTTTCATTTTTTCTCAATTTTGCAATTCATTTCTTTTATGTCTTCCGCCAAATATTTGACGTATCCATTATATTTATTATTCGATTGATTAACTGTTTGGGATCGGTGCTATTTAATAATTTCTTTCGAAATAGAATTGTTTATGATATCTATAAGTCCTAATAATAGATATATTACCAATTGGGTTTTTCTAAACGGAGCCTGGATACTTAATTTTATTGGTCCAGCCAAGTCGACCATAAATTATTTGAATTGCTAATATTAATCTGGATACCTCTTTACAAAACGGATCTAATTGCATTTCATTGCACTTCACGTTACAAATTTTTGATGATTCAATCGCTTTTTTGGGGGCGAAAGAGAGGATATCTCGATCGGGGGAGAGAATGGGGAAATCCCATATGACCCAATATATCTGACAGGGCGCACTATATGTCAATCCAAGTTGGATTTCGCTCTCCGGGAGTTCGAAAAGGAACTTTTGGAACACCAATAGGCATAAACTGAAAGAAAAAAGAATTAAGTACTCTATTTCACTTTGATGTGGAAACGTAATAATGGTTTTATTATTTTAATAATAATAATATTAGCTTTATCGTCATATTTTCTACATAGATAGAATAGGTTCATAAAATAAAGGAAAACAAAGAAAATTTTTACGAATAGGTACTTTGAATGATGACTAAATATGGATGCATGCGCTCTTCGAAAAGGGAATAAACCCCCATTGCGTATTGGTACTTATCGAGTATAGAATAGATCTGCTTCTCTTTTTTCCTATGAACCGAATTGTTCCATTTTTACTAAAAGAATAGAACAAATAGTAACCCCTTTTCCGAGATAATCCACTGAAAAAAAGGGGGTCCATAGCATAGTTTTTTCAATGCAATAAAGTTACATAGTGTCTATTTTTTGTTGATAAGGGGGTATTACCATGGGTTTGCCTTGGTATCGTGTTCATACTGTCGTATTGAATGATCCCGGTCGTTTGCTTTCTGTTCATATAATGCATACAGCTCTGGTTGCTGGTTGGGCCGGTTCAATGGCTCTATATGAATTAGCAGTTTTTGATCCCTCCGACCCAGTTCTCGATCCAATGTGGAGACAAGGTATGTTCGTTATACCCTTCATGACTCGTTTAGGAATAACCAATTCATGGGGCGGTTGGAGTATTACAGGAGGGACGATAACGAATCCGGGGGTTTGGAGTTACGAAGGTGTAGCCGGGGCGCATATTGTGTTCTCTGGCTTGTGCTTCTTGGCAGCTATCTGGCATTGGGTGTATTGGGATCTAGAAATATTTGGTGATGAACGCACAGGAAAACCTTCTTTGGATTTGCCTAAGATCTTTGGAATTCATTTATTTCTCTCAGGAGTGGCTTGCTTTGGCTTTGGCGCATTTCATGTAACAGGATTGTATGGTCCTGGAATATGGGTGTCCGACCCATATGGACTAACTGGAAAGGTACAATCTGTAAATCCCGCGTGGGGTGTGGAAGGTTTTGATCCCTTTGTTCCAGGAGGAATAGCCTCTCATCATATTGCAGCAGGGACATTGGGCATATTAGCAGGCTTATTCCATCTTAGTGTCCGCCCGCCCCAACGTCTATATAAAGGATTACGTATGGGCAATATTGAAACCGTTCTTTCCAGCAGTATCGCTGCTGTCTTTTTTGCAGCTTTTGTTGTTGCTGGAACTATGTGGTATGGTTCAGCAACTACTCCTATCGAATTATTTGGTCCCACCCGTTATCAATGGGATCAGGGATACTTTCAGCAAGAAATATATCGAAGAGTTAGCGCTGGACTAGCCGAAAATCAAAGTTTATCAGAGGCTTGGTCAAAAATTCCTGAAAAATTAACTTTTTATGATTACATCGGAAATAATCCAGCGAAAGGGGGATTATTCAGAGCGGGTTCAATGGATAACGGAGATGGAATAGCTGTCGGGTGGTTAGGACATCCTATCTTTAGAGATAAAGAAGGGCGCGAACTTTTTGTACGTCGCATGCCTACTTTTTTTGAAACATTTCCAGTTGTTTTGGTAGACGGAGATGGAATTGTTAGAGCCGATGTTCCCTTTAGAAGGGCAGAATCGAAGTATAGTGTCGAACAAGTAGGCGTAACCGTTGAGTTCTATGGTGGCGAACTGAACGGAGTGAGTTATAGTGATCCTGCGACTGTGAAAAAATATGCTAGACGTGCCCAATTGGGTGAAATTTTTGAATTAGATCGTGCTACTTTGAAATCCGATGGTGTTTTTCGTAGCAGTCCAAGAGGTTGGTTTACTTTTGGACATGCCTCCTTTGCTCTGCTCTTCTTCTTCGGGCACATTTGGCATGGTGCTAGAACCTTATTCAGAGATGTTTTTGCTGGTATTGACCCAGATTTGGATGCTCAAGTGGAATTTGGAGCATTCCAAAAACTTGGAGATCCAACTACAAGAAGACAAGTAGTCTGATGCAGCATTGCTCTGTTATTTTTCGCTTCTCACTTCTATTTTCTCTTTGTGATTTTACATAGGATACTGAAAAAGTCTGGATTTAAATCTCCGCCCTTTCGCCTTTTCTTTGATTTTTTTTTCTTTAATCGGGGAGATGATCCCCAATAAACAGGTATGGAAGCTATAATTGTAAACCGCGATCAAATTTATGGAAGCATTGGTTTATACATTCCTCTTAGTCTCGACTCTAGGGATCATTTTTTTCGCTATCTTTTTTCGCGAACCACCTAAAGTTCCAACTAAAAAATGAAATGATTTTTCATTATCTGAATTGAAGTAATGAGCCTCCCAACATTGGGAGGCTCATTACTTCAACTAGTCCCCGTGCTCTTCGAACGGGTCTCTTAGTTGTTGAGAGGGTTGCCCAAAAGCAGTATATAAGGCGTACCCAGTAAAACTTACAAGTAATCCAGATATAGAGATGGCGACTAGGGTTGCTGTTTCCATTATTATATAATTTCAAGACCCCAATGGATCTATGATAAGATTGTTTATTTACAACGGAATGGTATACAAAGTCAACAGATCTCAATGAATACAAAATAGGATTTATGGCCGCACAAACTGTTGAGGGTAGTTCTAGATCTGGTCCAAGACGGACGTCTGTAGGGGCTTTATTGAAACCATTGAATTCGGAATATGGTAAAGTAGCTCCTGGATGGGGAACTACTCCTTTGATGGGTGTCGCAATGGCTCTATTTGCGGTATTCCTATCTATTCTTTTGGAGATTTATAATTCTTCCGTTTTACTGGACGGAATTTCACTGAATTAGATTTATAAGAACCCTAGCTTTTAAATAAAAATACAAAAAAACGATGCATTTAGGCCTCGGCTTTTTATTTTAGCTTATTCTTTTTTGGTAGTTCGACCGCGAAATTTTTGTGTTTCTGTATTTCCGGAATATGAGTGTGTGACTTGTTATAATTGATCCTATTGAGAGTACAGAGAGTGGGTCTGTCGTCTTGATAGAGATGGTTTTACCCCGTCGGATATTCATTCTAGTATCTGGAGCACGGAATATATGAAATATATCACGAAGTATTTGAACTATGATTCATACTTAATATTCAGACCTCGTGGCCGGATTCCTCAAATTTTTCCAAAGAAAAAAGTTTTCAATTGAAAGAGTTTTCTTCTTTCAAATTCCCGTTTCTGCTTTGATTTTGCTCAAAGAACAAACTTTTCTTTCTAGTTTTAGTCATTATATCGATTCTACTCGTTGAATAAATGATGATCCAATGGTTCTTACTCAGGGAATCCTTGACTTAGCTTGAAGGTTTTATTGAATCATCGTGGTTCTAGTATGAATTTAAGGTTTCAATTGATTCCTGGGGTCTTAACAAGAAAATTCCTATCAATAATAAAGAAAACAAAAGGAAAGCTACATTACATACAAATTAAAATAACAGATGAAAGAAAAAAATAGGGAAATAGAAGATTCAAGAGGCCTGGAACGATCAACAGAAAGACAAGCGAGCCTACTTGATTTTTTGACATTCTAATTATAACAAAAAAAAAGAGCTTTCTTACTTTTACTCTTTCGTATTTTTAGCGAAAATTGAATCAAAAGATTAAGAAGTTTCCAATTTTCTATTCCATACCTCTTTTAACCTGTTTTTGGGTTTTTTTGTTTGAGCTGTACGAGATGAAATTCTCATATACGGTTCTCAGAGGGGGAGTCCCCTTGGTTTACCTATCTCAATAAAGTCTACGATTGGTTCGAAGAGCGTCTCGAGATTCAGGCGATTGCAGATGATATAACTAGTAAATACGTTCCTCCTCATGTCAACATATTTTATTGTCTAGGAGGAATTACGCTTACTTGTTTTTTAGTACAAGTCGCTACAGGGTTTGCTATGACTTTTTACTACCGTCCGACCGTTACGGAGGCTTTTGCTTCTGTTCAATACATAATGACGGAAGCTAACTTTGGTTGGTTAATCCGATCAGTTCATCGATGGTCAGCAAGTATGATGGTCCTAATGATAATCCTGCACGTATTTCGTGTGTATCTCACTGGTG